ACTTTTAGCGTTATGAGAAACATACTGTTAATACTTAATATTAAGCTATTACGCTAACTAAATATAAAGGTGAATAAAATTATAAATACCACTAACATGACACTGTGACCTTATGTGTAAGTATAATAATCATTTTTTAGCTCTCTAAACAAGTTAGTTTTAGCACTAAAAGCAATGGTGATAATTATGCATATGAACAAACTAAAATTCTTAGATTTAGATTTTTTCACTTTCTATTTACATAGATATTACATAAAAAAAAAATGAAAATTGACACGTGTAAAAAACCTCGCTAGGAATCGTTCCAATAATTTATTTACAGTCTAGACTAAAACGTCTAACACTTTACTAATCTAATACTAGCTTAATTTACCACAGCAATTTTTAAGGCATTCAACTAAACCCTTTTACTTAAATAAACTATTGCAAAGTTCTTACACTTTCTGTAATTAAAATTTGGCTATATGTGCTAGTTTTAGTATATTTATTAGTGCATTGCACTAATATATGGAAGATATGATTACCTAGTCTATAACTATAGCCTTACCAGGCTATATATATATATATATACCCACCCCCTTTCTAACCTTGTTGTATTTTAATGATTTAACATGAATTTGATTTGTGAATTGACCCAAAATTTTTATGGTAAAAATTCGTCCATTTTTTTAATTATTAAATTTACATTAATTTAAAATTTTAGGCGGTGCTCAATTGCTTGTGCACTTTTAGCGTGACAGGCTAATGTACTTTCTATACTAACCGCCTTAAACTTTAAATAAGTATAATCATACTTAGCTATCTGCACATATATTTCAGGTCAACAAATAATAGTATTTCCAGTTTTGAAGACTGATAGTTTAAATTAACTTATGACCCGTTTTGTAATTGGAAAAGTTTAAAGATTTAAACTAATTATTATAAAATCACAACTTTACTCTCCCTGCCTGTATAGAGAATAAACACCAGATTCGGCGTTACGTATAAGCCCGACTATTAAACCTAAACCAAGAGAAGTTTCCGAAGCAACAAGAACTAAAAAAACAAATAAACCAAGCATAGGCACTATGTTATTTGCCTGAATTATTATAGCACCAAGACTTACACAAGCTCCTTCTACTAAAATTAAATAGCTTAAAAAATTAGAAAAATGTTTTATTATCCCACCAACTATAGTTCATAAAACTAAACTAAACATACTAAAAGACCATCTCATTTTACATTTTCATTGCATATGTGATGAATCCGTAAACTCCCAAAACAGCCGGAAGTAATCTTACTCAACACATAACTATAAGCAAGTCGTAACGAAGCCGGGGTAACGATGCTCGAGCTCAGATAAAAAAGAATATAAGTGCTCCAATTTTAATGAATATTCAAACTACTCCTGAGACAGCTCAAACACCTGGATTTTGAAGAAACCTTCAAGTGGTCACAGTACATATTAGTATAATCATACCATACTCAGCAATAAACAAAACTGCAAACCCACCTGCAGAGTATTCTACGTTAAACCCAGAAACCAACTCAGATTCGGCTTCTACTATATCAAAGGGAGCCCGATTTGTTTCCGCTAAGCAAATAGTTAATCAAGACAGGATAACCGGTGCTCAAGCTAACCCTCATCACAATGACCAACCATTTTCAGATGAAGAAAAAAATCTCACACCTCCACTCAAGAAAATTACAATCACAAGCGTAATTCTAAGGCAAATTTCGTATGAAATTACTTGTGCAAATCCACGGACCCTTCCAACCCGTGCATATTTCGAGTTAGATGCCCAACCTCTTATAATTGCCACATGAGCATTTAATCTAGTGACCACTAGAAAAAACAAAATATCATTTGAACAACTAGCAGAAAACCCTCTAGAAGGAAAAAGTTGCCAACCAACAAAGCAAAGTAATAAAGAAATTGAAGGAATCACTAAGAAAACTTTAGCTGAATTTGCTGGGATTGCAAATTCTTTTACAAATAGCTTTATACCATCTGTTACCGGTTGTAAAATTCCACCAACTCTTACTTTGTTTGGGCCTAATCGTAGGCCCAGAGCTCTCAGGCATTTACGCTCTATCAAAGTAAAATAAGCCACTCTTAATAAAACCCCTAAATATACAAGTACAGCTGTAGTAAATAAGTATAAACCCATATTAACCCAGAAAATAACTTCTAAAAAATTTTTAAATATTTCTCATAAGATTTAGGTTAATTAGAATTTCTAACACTTTAGGCTTTAAGCGTAGTTCGAGAGTAAACTTTACTCATTACAAAAATGCAAATCTCGCCTTTTAACTTAAAGTACCGAACTTATTAATGGGCCGGGATATAGGATATCATCTTAACAGCTTCAATGTCACACCTTTTTTAGGCTACTCAACCCTAAGCCATGTAGGGATTCCCCTTCCTACGAAACCTAAATTCGACGTACTACCTATCATACTAACCTGGCTTAAGGCCGAGGAAACACCCACCACTGAGTTAAAAGCTCAAAGCTCTAAATTTAAGCTACAGCCTCTAGCTTGTATGTAAAGTTCATTTAATAGTTCCTTCGACTATCTCATAATATAACCCATAAATAAGTACCAAAATAAAGCTACTCGCAGCTAAAGCTCCTACTGACCATACAAGCAAATCATGAAAACAAGGGACTAGTAAGACAATTTCTACGTCTCAAACAAGAAACAAAATAACTAAATGGAAAAACCGAGAGGAAAAATCACCTGGATTACTAGTTATAATAAACCCGCATTCATAAGGAGACGATTTTTCCCAGTCATAGAACTCTTGAATTAGTCCAGAAAACCAAGTGGAAAAAAAAATTGGAAGTAGGGACAAAAACAGTGTGAATAAGATTACGTCTAAACTCATTAGTGTTAGCTTTTAAAGTAAGCTCTTAAAGTACCAAAAACTTTCGTGCCATTACACCATAACACAGACTAACTAGTCATTACTTTCACACTCAACGTCGGACAGTCTTTAATTCTGGTTTAGATATAACAACAACTGCCACCATTACAATAAGTAAAATTGGTGCTAAAAACAAAACAGCTTCGCCTCTAAAAGTTGCTGGAGCTTCCGACTTTCATACTCTATAGATAGGGAATCCTGAAAAGTTTGAAGAGAACACTCAAAGTCTAAAACAAATTAAAAATACTATATACAATAAGCTGTACAAACATCACTCTTGCCCTGATCTTTCAAATTTCTTCGGGAAAAAAGTAATAAAATAGCCGATTACCCCTATAATACCTCTCACATACACCATAAATGCTAATATAGCTAAGAAATCTCTGAAATTAGCTCCAATCTCAGCTAATATACAAAGGCTCAGAAGTACACTTAAAAAAAATAAGGGTACTGGATAAACAGAGCATAAGACTAAAAACCTTAAAACTATGCAAGTTACTAATTTCACTAAACCAAAGAACTAACAACAAGTAATCTCAAAACTGCTGCAATCCCACTAGGTACAGACGCCCGCTGTACGAAGTTATGAATTGACCTTAAATATTGCAATCCAGTAGTTAAAACCGCTTGTGGGATAACAACTTCTGCTATATTTTCACCCTCTTTAGATGCGCACATAAATCTTGTGGATCTTTTACTTGTTAAGACTGATCGAGAGACGGAATCTAAGAATAGTATACTGTAAATTCACTTAAACCTTAATTCGTAAAATGTTGAATAAAAAACCTTTAAACTAACTGCTGCAATTGTACCTGTTACAATTATTAAGTATGGAATAAACCAAGCTTCTCTAGAAGGGGCTGATTCAAAGAAAAATCCACCAGATCTTCTTAGTAAAACAAGCTCTCCTCCTACCAAACCTATAAACACAAGAACGACTCCAGGAACTGATAATCTGAAAACTTCTCGAGAAGCAGTGAAGTTAGGTAATCCTGACTTTACAATCCTTGTTAACCCTAAAATTACTCGCAGTGAATACAAAGTTGTTAATGCAACACTTAATCACAGTAAAATACTAGAAAGCCATGGGGTACTCCCATAACCAGAAGCAATAATCGACTCTTTTGAAATATACCCAGCAGTGCCAGGAATTCCGGCTAAAGATACCCTTCCTATGAATAAACCTAAAATAGCTGCCGGGCATAAGTTTATAGTAGCAATTCTAAATGTGTTAAAAGATTGATTTCCGGAGTTATACCTAATCATTGAACCCACTCTTAAAAACATCCCGGCTTTAAAAAATGCATGACACAGAAGATGTAAGAATGCTAGTTTAACTTCTCCAAGGCCTAATCTAAAGGCTATCAAACCCAACTGACTTAGGGTAGATAACGCAATAACTTTCTTTATATCACTCTCCGTTACTGCCATTACCCCGGCTATCACCGCAGTTGATAAACCAGCTCCTACTAATAGAGAACAAGTTAAAGAAGAATTCATCCAAATCAAATTAGACCGAATTAGTAGATAGATTCCAGCTGTAACTAGAGTTGACGAATGCACCAGTGAAGATACAGGTGTTGGGGCTATCATAGCAGCTGGAAGTCAACTTCTAAATGGAATCTGTGCCCTTTTAGTAGCACATCCAATCACAAAAATTAAACCTCAGCAATAAGGTTTTATATCAAGTCTTAAATCAAAAGAAAAGCACATACCAGCCAGACTACAAATTAATAAAGCATCACCAATACGATTTGTAAGGCCTGTAATTATAGCTGCATCAAAAGATTTCTTTCCTTCATAATACATCACTAATAAAAAAGAAGTTACACCTAACCAATCTCACCCCAATATCACTACTGGCATAGACCTTGCAACTACTAACACAATTATTGATAGAATGAACAAATAAAGTATAATGTTAAATCGAACTACCCTATCTTCGCCACTCATGTAGACGTTTATAAAAAACCCTACGCAACCGGAGATTAAAAAAATAGTTGCTACAAATAGGGCCGCCATCCAGTCAAGCCGTAATTCTAGGTTTACGGATATTAATGACACATAACCTAATTCCCAGGAGAATCAAAATAACAAACCCCAGTTAGCTAACACTCCAGCTAGCATGCCTATTATAATCCTAAAAAAAACCAAAATATAAGAGTTTAAAACAACCATTAAATCTAATCAAAAATTCCTTACTACTTAATTAGCACGTAAATCTGTATTACTTTAGATTGTATTTAATTTTGCTTAAATATTTTTCTTCAATAAGGAAATTTCCTCTTTTAACGGTCCTTTCGTACATGCCAAAAGAATTTTCAAAAAGAAGATAGAAACCGACCTGGCTTACGCCGGTCTGAACTCAAATCACGTAGGGTATTAAAGGTCGAACAGACCCACTTTTAAAGCTTCTACGCCTTAAAGGTATCATCCCTGATTCAACATCGAGGTGCCAATCCCATTAGCCAATACGTTCTCTACTAATGGATTAGCCTGTTATCCCCGGCGTAACTTCTCCTATGATCGGCATTGCCGGGTCTACACTAGATAGTTTTATTTATACATAGAGGTTAGTTTTACTCAATAGGCGCCCCACCTAAAAAATCTTGTACTTCTTAATAAACTGACTTTAAAAGTTGCACGGGGTCTTCTTGTCTGACTTTTTTATAAAGGTATCTTCACCTTTAATCCAATTTTGATATAAAAACTAGAGACAGTTAAGCCCTCGTCAAACCATTCATGCAGGCCTACAATTAAAAGGCAAGGAATTTCGCTACCTTAGCACCCTCACGCTAGGGCGGCCGTTTACGACTATCTAACCGCACTGGGCAGGCATTGCTGAGAGTTAAATTTCTCCCAGTGATGTTTTTGCTAAACAGGCGAGGCTTTGTTTTGCCGAGTTCCTTTAGTTAAGTTTAATTAAACATTTCTATTTACTACTATCGAGTTAAATACCCTAACAAAGACTTTGACGACATTATCTAAATGGGTACAAATATCATAAGAGCAGGTTCCCCTACCCTTACCATGTTACGACTTACCTCTCCTTTCGGCTAGGGTGACGGGCGATTTGTACGCACCACAGTTGCATCTATTCAAAGAAGCAAATTACATTTCCTTTACTCCCAAATCCTCCTTACTTTAAAAAATTTCACTTCAAAGCTCGATATATCTAAAAAATTGTCTCTCAGCTAACCCACCACTCATAAGGAACACTTCGACCTGACCTAGTCTTAGAGAAAAAATTGCTTTTAACCTAAGGCAAAGCCTATTTTTATTTACTCACGTCATAAGCTTTCGACGGCAGTACATTGCCATATAGAGTGGGTAAGATATCACGCGGACCATCGGATTAAGCGCCAAGAGCCTCTGGATGGTTTTGTGGAACCGCCAAGTTCTTCGAGTTTTAAGCAGTTGCTCGTAGTACTCCTAGCAAATTACCTCTCTTAAGGTAACTGTGCGTGACATTATGGAATAACCGGGTGTCTAATCCGGGTCTATACCCATAACTTTGCGGGTTCATCTTCGCGTAAGCTTTGGACCTCCTCCAATTATTCAGGAATTTCACTTCCATTACTTTGGCGTATGTCTTACTATTATAAATTGATTAACCGCCTCTAGGCTACACCTCTGTCAACCCTATTAAAGGGGACTGACCGCAGCTGCTGGCACCCCAATTTGCTTACATTTAATAGTTTTCCGTTCGTTTCGAGCATAAACTCATTGATTCCAGGACTACCCACTTGAGTTGTGATTATTTTAGCGTCGTCATTTAAGACTTATGCCTTCACCGCCTTATGTCCTTTTAGGATTTAACTAGGCTTATCCCTTCTATTTACTTAGCACATTATGGATGTGTCCTACATTGTGTATTTTAGGTAACTCTAGGCTGACATTATACCAGAACCAAATATTTCTATTTTATTAAAATACTCTTCATAAGTCTCATTTAAATAAAACCTCGACTAACGGGTAAAACAATAAAAACAAGCAAAGTATATCACGAGGTCTTACTATATCGAACCTTATATAACTGTCCCTAACTTGACCCCCGTGTGTTAACTGACAATAAAGACTAAATCTATACACTCCTCTAATTACTAAGTAAATTGCAAGAATTACAAATACATAAGGGCCTATAGATCTTGCAGCAACCACTGTTAAGACTTCTCTAATGAACCTAGGACATGGAGGAACTCCTAAATTTGACATAATAAACACAAGCCATAAAGCCCAAAATTGTGGAACTGCGCGACACACACCTCTTATTATTCTCAAATTACGAGTCGCTGTCAACTCTGAACTAATGCCACATAATGCAAATAATCCCGAAGAAATAAATCCATGCCTCACCAGTATGATAAATGCAGACGAAATTCCAACTTCTGTACATCTAAACAAACCAATAATAGGAAAAGCTATGTGAGAAACTGAAGAATATGCAACAAGTTTTTTTACATCTCTTTGACAAGCACATATCATAGCAGCATACAGCCTACCAAAAACAGTTAGAGAAACTACAAACAAACCAAATGACTCTAATCTATATGAAAAGCTTATTATAAGACGAAAAATCCCATAACCGCCAAGTTTAAGCAAAATTCCGGCAAGTACTACCGAACCCCCCACAGGAGCTTGAACATGGGCCTTTGGGAGTCATGTATGAACTGGGTAAGCTGGCAACTTAACCAAAAACCCTAGAAAACACATTGCCCAAAATCATCATTCAAAATGTACCTTACTACTTAAAAATCAAAAAAAGCTACTCCCAGTTTTAGATTCCATCAAAACAAGAACAACTAGAAGCGGAAAAGAGCCCCCAACTGTATAAGCCCTAATATAGCGAACAGCTGAAATACGCTCCGGCTGCTGTCCTCACAAAGCAATAATTACAACTAATGGAATTAGCGTACTTTCAAATATAATGTAAAACACAATAAGATTATTTACTATAAAACAAACCACTAACAGTAATGAAAGCAATACAGTTAATCAGCAAAATCTAATATAATTTCCACGAAGAGTGGATATTGCCCCTCTGGCCATAATTCTAATCCCACAAACCCAAAGTGTCAGCCTAATAAGACTTATACTAAATACATCTACGCAAGTTCCATTACTTATAGAAGATCAAGAAACACCCGGTCCTCTTCACATTCTAAGCCTATAAACAGTCCAGATAGCAAAAAGATTGATAATTACGGTATATTGGTCTTTTTTATTTAAAAAGATACATAAAAAAGAAGTTCCTGCTATAAGTATTAAAAGACTCATTGGCCAAAATCTTTACAGATGACTTCAACGCCACAAGTTGATGTTTTACTAAACTATCTAGCCGTACATAGTAATTAATTTTCTTTGATTTTCAAGCACTAGGAGAAAGAGTTTAACCTCTATTTTGACGTTGTAAGCGACAGGTAATTTATTATACTATTCCCCAAAATTCATAGCAAGGGCTTGAAATCAGCCAAAATCCGGGCCGAAACCGGGCGTAAATTATTCACTTCTTGCCATTATAGAGAGGCTCAAAGTAGGTTTTTGTAACTTTTGATTAACAATCAAACGCTTTGCTTAAGCTATCCTCTCTACGACTATGTTTTTACTTTAAACTTTACAGGAGTAGGAGAAAAGTAAATTTTAGCTAGTCCTAAAAATAAAGATCTTTGAACTAATATTACCACCAGTTCTCAGATTATTACAATTGATAAGTAGAAAAATGGCCGAGGATCGATACCTCACCCATAAATGAACCCGTATACTACTTTTTTACCAACGGAGTGACAAATAATAGCCCCAACCAGAGCATTAGCTAGTATCCGTACTGTTAAAGTAACAGGACGAATAATAACACTAAGGAATATAAGTGGAAAGTATAAAAATGATTTTAAAACTGATTGTTTAAATTTTAATGACTTACTAAAAATTCTAGTATCTACTTGAAGAATGTTAACCCTGTAAAAAAGCCTAGGCATCAACCCGGCTACTACTTCTCACGACGCTAATACCGGAAATCCTCAGGGAAGAACACCAATTAAAACAGCTGTGATTGCAAAGTCAAACACTCAGCTCAAGCCTTCACCTACCCCTATTCCTAATGCCCCAAACCGCTGGGACTTTCTATGCATAGTCCCAGTATAGGCTTTTTTGTACAAATCATGTATGTTTTGCTCTCTAGCAGTAGCTGCAGGCAAGTTCGAGAAGTAAGAAGAGTAAAAATATGCGAAAACTGCAAAAAATGAAATTAAACCTAAAAATTGAATACTCACACATCACAGCTATCTGGCTCTTAAAGATTTACAGTCTTTCGTACATTTGTATATACTTTATGATGTAATCTACACGAGAGCTGTTGGCATCTAAGAATTTGCAATTCTTTGTTTTATCTTAAACCTACCCCGTGACTTAGACTTTAGTACAAGGCTATTAAAACCATTCCTCCACATACGTTTCATAACACGCACATAGTATTTAAAGAACTTGAATAAACAGACCTACTAAAACCTATCTTTAACGACCCTAAAGTACGAGCATTTACAATAAAAAGTCAAATCCAAACCAATAAATTAATGAAACCCCTTATTAAAACAGCGCATACAACGACCCACATTCTTTTTTCCGCACAAGACATGATAACTAAGAACTTCAAACAAAAATCAGTAAATGGAGGAAACCCTGAAAATCTTATAGCAATAGAGAAAAATCCAGCATTGTAGAATTCGGGCAGGCTTGTCCCAATTCCAGAAATTCTTTCACCATTGTAACTAGAAAAAATTAACACTAGAAACATTATACTTACAACATAAACAAAAGCATAAATCCTTAATAAAGTAGTTCTAACTAAATCACACACTACTATAAGGCCCGTGTTATTAACAGATGAATATGCCAAAAAAGTCTTGACATCATTTCTATTAAATATGGCAATAGGTCCATAAATAGCTCTAGTTAAAGCTCTCACATATATAAACAAACTGCACATCCTAGATTCAAACATAATAGGTACTGCACAAATTATAAAAACTTTTTGTGCCGCCCCCACAATAAAAATTCCACCATAGTGCAAATTAGCAAATACACGAGGAACTCAAAAGTGTACAGGAAATAACCCTAACTTTAGCATAAAACCTACTAGAAGAGCCCATTCTCCATAACTCTCTAGTCTCGTAATTCAAAATACTATAATAGAATATAGAATTAGCGCTCTTCCCATAAACTGAACCACAAAATATATAGCAACCCCTTTGTATCAACGACCTCTAGAAGCTCCCTGGCAGACTAGGTAAGGGATTAAAAAAATGGTACTTAAGTCTAATATAACCCACACTCAAAAAAGACTTAGAGCGAATATTATAAATATTCTAAATATTAAGCTTAAAAGCACAAACATAATACTACCAAAAGAACTCAATTTTAAGCTTATTGCTAACTACAAGTAAGCTGAACAGTTACTACTAATTCTATTCATAAAATTTTACTTAAGTTTATTTTAAGTAATTGAATGATGATTAGACCTCTTAAACAGTTATTAATTATTTCTTTAGTTAAAGATAAATTGTTAAATACTCTTATCAAAACAGACATTATAAATCCAACTTTTCTTTACTCAGACCAATACTTAAGAAAGCCATTAAACTTGACCTTTAGCCAAACTTTTCACTCTTAAAAATAATCTTTAGAATTACACTCACCAGATCATAAGTTTTTTAAAGCTGCACTTAAAAGCATTTATCACTCAACCAGCTATCCTAAGTCTCGGTATTGCATATCACATCCTTTAAAAAATCTAAAGATTTCACACATCGAAAACCTTGCCAAATGTTTTTTAAAAAATCTACTTAGTTCGGGATAAGCCTATAAGGCAAATTCTCTTAAAAGACCATTATACAAAAGGTACTTATACAACTAATGCTTTTTTATTTTTAGTTAATCTCTACAGACTTTTGCAAATCAAAACCTTAGCATTTCTGATGTTCCCATACTCTGCTTTTAAAAAGTTTTTCATATAAACCAATAATTTTATATAGATCTAAGGCCCTCGGTAGAGGAACTAGTGTCCCCAAAACACTTATTATAAATTAACTAGCCTCAGAAGCTGTGTGCGGTTTAACCCGCATTTTTTAAAGCTTAAATTTAACGCACTTCTCTGCCAACACAGCAAGAAGGAGCACAAAATCGAATTGCACCATCCGTAATTAGAAGTCACAGCGTAAGACCACTTATCCCCCTATTAAAATTATCAATATCAACCATTACTAACTAAGTGTAAACTTAACTTTTGATAAGTTTGTTTATAGAAAAGAGCCATTGCTACTTTCGGATTATGAAACCGACGTTCTTTTATTAAACTACCTCTCCTTAATCGTACATAAACCTAGGTTTTACATAGATCTTAAATCCGATTCAATATCTGATATGATATTAGAAGGGTCATTATATACCCCTCAACCTCAAAGCATACCTACTAATAAAAGTCTTGCCATAATAAAAGCTAAAATCATAAGAAAGTCAAAAGCACTGCCCTTTTGCTATGATGTTTTCAAGACATCAACCCATTATAGGGAACTTTCTTACTCTGCAGCCAGAACCTGTCGTACCTCCGGGTCATGAGCCCGGTGATCTTAATTAATCTATCTGACTTAATTTACAATTAATTTATTTCTTCCATTAAATTAATTCATTTTCTAAAAATTTCACATCTAACCACCTCTACTCGAATAGGTATAAACCTATGCAATGCTCCGCAAATTTCTGAGCATTGACCTCAGAAAACTCCAGGAGTTTCAATTTTAACACTAGACTCTCTTAATCGCCCTGGTACAGCATCTGACTTAACCCCTAAAGCAGGAACTGTTCAGGAGTGAATTACATCAAATGAAGTTGTTAATACCCGGCATCATACAGAAAATGGTAAAACCACTGACTTATCAACTGTTAGCATCCGAGGCTCTCCGAGCTTTAAATCATCCTCAGGAACTATATAAGAATTATAAGAAACCAATCCAAAATCAGAGTATTCATACTCTCAATACCACTGATGCCCGATACATTTTAATGTAACTAATGGTGACTCTAATTCTGATATCGCATACAAAAGTCCTATAGAAGGTCAAGATAGGAAAGTTAAAATGATTAGAGGAACTATCCCCCAAACACGTTCCAGTACGTGATTAGTTTGTATTAAAAGAAACATATAAGGAGCAAAACAAGACGTCGCCATTCTAAGGGCTACGAAAACAAAAATTGCAAACGTTACTACACAATAAAGTCCAAAAACTCATTGAACTCGCATACCTGATAGTGTAGCACTGTTTTGAAAGTATATTTGACATCAGTATCTCATTTTAACTACTTTACTCTTGTGTTCTAAAAAGCAACTTTTCTCAAGCCACTCTAATCAAAGGTATAGCTACAACACAAAAAAAATGGATAAAAGTACCAAGCTGCCCAGCTAAAACTCACGCTCCAGCTGGTTCTTGAGACCCGATAATTGTCAAGAATAGAAAGTTACCTACTCAAAGAAAGAATAAAAATTCTGACACAGGAGACATAACTATTCTTTGGGTCTTAGATTGATTCCCTAAAAAAGGGAGAAGTAACAACCTGAGGAAAGAAAATAGTATTAAAGTAATACCACCAACTTTATGTGGAATGGAACGTAGAATCGCATAAGCATATAGAAAATACCACTCAGGCTTAATTACTGTGGGAGTTTTAACTTTATCAACTGCTTGTCATTGTAAAGGATCCGCAGTTATTTTGGGATAGGTAAAAGCAAATAAGCCCAACAAAATTAATCCGACTGCAAACCCTACTAGATCTTTTCTAGTGTAGTAAGGATGAAACGGGATTCTAAAGTTAGTCAGATCTAATCCTAAGGGGTTTCTCGATCCCTTCTCATGAAGTAGTATAACATGAACAATTCTTATTCCTAGAAGTACAAAAGGCAATACAAAGTGCAGTACAAATACTCGTTTTAATGTCGCCGATGAAATTACAAAACCTCCTAAAAGACACTCTAGCAAACGTAAACCACCAGGCAGAACCGTTACTATATTTCTAATCACCGTAAGACCTCAGTATGACATTACTCCTCAAGGAAGAACATAACCGAGAAAACCAACTCCTATTGACAGTACATATAGCATTACACCACTGTATCAAAGATGTCGATTTTTCGTATATCTGCCGTAATAAACTCCTCGTGCAATGTGAGTGTAAATAAAAGCGAAAAATAAAGATGCCCCTCCCATGTGAAGGCCGCGAATAGCTCACCCGTAATTTGCATCACGAATAATATAGTTTAACCTTTTTACGGCTATAATTTCTTCATTTGTATAGTTAATAGTAAGAAGGATTCCTGTTACAATTTGTGCTCCTAATACTAAAAATAGCAACGAACCTATATTTCATCAGATATTCAAATTAGGTGGACAAGGATATTTTAAAGCGGAATAATAATAAGTTTTCAACTGCGTACTCATTTTAAAATCATTGTAACAGGCTATCAATCTAGGCGGGATTAAACCCCTCCGTAAAAACGAAAATTTTATGTGCTTTTATACACCAGCCTAGAAACCCTTAATCAGCCTCTAGCAATTAGATTTAAGGTTTACAAGACCTTTGTAATATATTTATACTAAAGCTGACTATAGGTATTGAGGGGAATCCCCTGTAGTTTTTGACATCAACAAAATCCATTCAACTCTGGCACAATACCACGATCCTCAAATATAAATAATAAAAAACAATGCAAGTCATACTACATCCACAAAATGCCAATATCAAATAGCAAATGTATATGCCAGGTGATGTATAGTTGAAAACTGTCGAGCTAATATTCGAATTAAACAATATAAAAGTCCAGAAGTACCTCCTATAACATGCATTCCGTGAAGCCCGGTTAACATAAAAAAACATCTACCGTATACACCATCTGCAATAGTAAATGATGATCAAGCATACTCTCCGTATTGATTTTTTACAAATAAAGCAGACAAGAATACGGTTAAAAGAAGCATCCCAACTGCACCTGGAAAATTACCCATTTTTAAGTACTTATGCCTAGAAGTAACAGTACACGAAGAGGCGACTAAGAGCGCTGTGTTATGAAGAGGTGCTTTACTTCAATCTAAGCAATCAATTCCAACTGGAGGCCAACAACAACCGATTTCCAATGAAGGAGACAAAGCCGAGTGAAAAAACCCTCAGAAAAAAGAAAAAAATAATATTAATTCAGATACTAAAAACAAAATAAATCCTATAGTAAGACCCCTTTGAACCTTTTTAGTGTGAAACCCCTGAAAAGTCCCCTCATTTACTAAATCACGAGTTCAGCCATACACAACCATTGCGGCAATTAATGCCCCTAAAAAAAGCATATTACATGAGACTCCATTCGCTCAACAAATAAATGTCATAGCTACACCTCATAAACCAACTGCTATCAGAATTGGCCATGGGCTAGGGTCTAAGACATGATAAGGAGATCGTGGTAAATCATGAGACCTTCGAGATCTATTTAGTGAAATATGTAGATTTTTTTGCAAAAATAAAGATAATTTTATCATTAAGTGGTGTAATTAATTACCCTGCACTTATTAAAATACTAGTGCTGCGCTAAACACTTACCACTTACAAGTTTAAATTGAAATTTATATTTTTTCTTATTAAAGAAACTTTTTGCTTGGAAGGCAAATGTACTAATTATACTAAAAATATAAGCATTAAATCTTACCATCTGACATTTTTGCTCTTTCTAAAGCTGCATGCTTTGGAAGATTAGCAATTACTGATCATTCAGGAGATCTTGATCTGTTTCGAACTCTAACAACAGGCCGATGTGCAATTAAAGCTTCTCAAATAAGAAAAACAAATAGCAACAAAGAAGCAGTTCTAAGATGGGAACCAAATGTAGAGATTTTATTTCAAAACCAAAATTGATCTGGATAGTCTACAACTCGACGAGGCATTCCAGCCAATCCTAAGAAATGATGTGGAAGGAAAGCCACATTAACTCCAATGAACATGGCGATAAAATGTCTCTTCATCTTTTGACGATGCATTATTACACGTGAAAACAAAGGAGATCAGTGAGTAAATCCAGCTAGAATTGTAAATACTGCCCCCATTGAAAGCACATAGTGGAAGTGGCCTGTAACAAAGTAAGTATCATGCAGAGTCACGTCAACTGATGCTCTAGATAGAATTAGACCAGTTAACCCACCAATAGTGAAAAGGGAAATAAAACCAGTTCTTCACAACATAGGTGCTTGTGTAGAAACTTTAGAACCTATTATTGTTGCTAGTCAAGCAAACACTTTAATACCAGTAGGCACGGCAATAATTACAGTTGCAGCTCTGAAGTAGGCACGTGTATCAACATCCATACCTGCTACAAACATGTGGTGACCCCATACAATAAATCCTAAAAATCCAATATTTAGCATGGCGTAAAACATCCCCATATTACCATAAGCAGTTTTCTTTCTAGATCAAAAACACAGAACATGTGAAATTATCCCAAAACCAGGAAGAATTAAAACATATACTTCAGGATGACCAAAAAATCAGAATAAGTGCTGAAATAACACAGGATCTCCACCACCTACAGGATCAAAAAAAGAAGTATTAAAATGTCGATCCGTAAGTAACATAGTCAATCCTCCAGCTAACACTGGCAATGTGGTAAGCAGCAGGAAAGATGTCACTTTAATTGACCATGGAAACAATGCTAATAAATGCCCATCTACTGAACGCATATTAGTAATAGTCACTATAAAATTAATTGACCTAAAAATTGATCTAATCCCGGCCAAATGTAATCTAAGAATAGCTAAATCCATACACATCCCATGATATGAAAAGGTTGATAAAGGAGGATAAATAGTTCACCCCGTTCCTACACCATTTTCAACAAAAGCAGATACTACCATAAAATAAAGGGAAACTGGGAGTACTCAAAATCTAAATGCATTCATTCGAGGGAATTGCATATCAGGCACTTGTAATATTAAAGGCACTAGTCAATTACCAAACCCGCCAATTATCACCGGCATTACGAAAAAGAAAATCATTACTAAAGCGTGCATAGTAACTACAGCATTATAACACACAGGATCTAAGAACTTAGACCCGGGGTTAAACAGCCTTCATCGAATAAGAGAACTAAGGCTAGTACCAGCTAATACTGCCCAAAATCCAAATACTATATATAGCCTACCAATGTCTAGGTGATTAGTAGATATTAAGTCTAGTCGTTTTTGGTAAAGCAAAACTGGACATGGAAAAAACTTTCAAATAGGTTTATCAAATCGATTGTTATTCAT